TGGTTTTATTATGGGACAGCTCATGATGTTCATATCGATCTATTATACGCCCCTGCATCTAGCATTGGGTAGACCTCATACAATAACTGTCCTAGCTCTACCCTATCTTTTGTTTCATTTCTTCTGGAACAATCACAAACACTTTTTTGATTATGGATCGACTAGCAGAAATTCAATGCGTAATCTCAGCATTCAATGTGTATTCCTGAATAATCTCATTTTTCAATTATTCAACTATTTCATTTTACCAAGTTCAATGTTAGCCCGATTAGTCAACATTTATATGTTTCGATGCAACAACAAGATGCTATTTGTAACAAGTAGTTTTGTTGGTTGGTTAATTGGTCACATTTTATTCATGAAATGGGTTGGATTGGTATTAGTCTGGATACAGCAAAATCATTCTATTAGATCTAATAAGTACCTTGTGTCAGAATTGAGAAATTCTATGGCTCGAATCTTTAGTATTCTCTTCTTTATTACCTGTGTCTACTATTTAGGCAGAATGCCGTCACCTATTTTTACTAAGAAACTGAACGAAACTCCAGAAACGAAAGAAAGTGAGGAAGAAACAGATGTAGAAATAGAAAAAACTTCCGAAACGAAGGAGACTAAACAGGAAGAAGAGGGATTCACCGAAGAAGATCCTTCTCCTTCCCTTTTTTCGGAAGAAAAGAAGGATCCGGACAAAATAAAAATGGATGAAATGGGAAAGATCCGAGTGAATGGAAAGGACAAAACAAAGGATGAATTTCACTTGCACTTAAAAGAAGCATACTATAAAAATAACCCAACTTCTTATTCTGGGAATCAAGATATTTCGAAGTTCGAAATACTTAAAGAAGAAAATAAAAACCTATTCTGGTTTCAAAAACCCCTTCTTTTTCTTCTTTTCGACTATAAACGTTGGAATCGTCCAACGCGATATATAAAAAGCAATCGGTTTGAAAATGCGGTAAGAAATGAAATGTCACAATATTTTTTTTATACATGTCAAAATGATGGAAAACAAAGAATTTCTTTTACATATCCACCTAGTTTATCCATTTTCTGGGAAATGATAAAAAGAAAGATTTCTTTGGCTACAACAGAAAAATTCTTATATGATGATGAACTATACAATTATTGGATTTATACGAACGAACAAAAAAAAAACAGCTTAAGCAATGAATTTGCTAATAGAATTACAGTTCTAGACAAAGGACTTTTTTATATAGATGTACTCGATAAAAAAACTAGATTATGCAATGATAAAACTAAAAATAAAATTGAATATTTGCAAAAAAAAGAAATAAAATTGATACATAAAAAAAATACCAAAAAAGATAAGAGGAGATTCGCCCGCCCCCTACATATTTGATACCCTCACCTACAAAAAAGCTTGTAACACCAAAACCATTCGGAATTCCATCAATTATTCGTCTATCAAAAAATGAAACTAGTTCAGCCAAACCTCTTACACCCTTAATTAAAAATTTTGCGTAAAAAGCATCGATATAACCACGGTTAGCAGACCAATTATATATAATATTTATCAGCTTGTCCCCCAAAATTCTTTTTTGCCCTCTTTTATCAAATAAATTAATTAAGTCAAAATTTTTTAACGATGAATAAGCGGGTTTATAAAACAAAAAAGCTATAAATATTCCAAAAAAAGCTATACTAACAGACAAAGTTGCATTTATCAAAAATTCATACGAGTCAACAGAATTTTCGGAATTTGAATCTAAAAGATTCATAGATGAGGTTAACCATTTCGTTAATATATCCAAAGCTATTCCTTCTTGATTGAATGGAATTCCTATGATTCCAATGAAGAAAGTAAACAGAATCAATAAAATCAGAGGAAATAACATAGTATTATCGGATTCATGAGGATAGGCAGAAATATTCTTATTGTCAAAATCAATAATAGTAATAAAAGATCGAAGCATTTTTCTTAAATTTCCATTAATTTGATTTTGATATGGTTTTTTCGAAAAAAAAGAAACCCTTTCCTTCTTATTCATTGTTAATAAGGTTAATAAAAGAAATTTTTGATTAATGCTTTTCAATCCTTCTTGACCCCATAAAGATATTGAATAAAAAGAACTGCTTTTTTTTCCACTATAATTTTTTAAAAAAGCGTTTAAATGCCCTTCAAACGTAAGTAAATAGATTCTAAACATATAAAAAGCGGTTAATCCGGCTGTGAAATAAGCTATTATTGCAAAAATTGGTGAATATATCCAACTATCATTAAGAATTTCGTCTTTGGACCAAAAACAAGCAAGAGGCGGAATACCACAAAGCGAAAGTGTACCTATTAAAAAAGAGGTTTTTGTAATTGGTACATGTTTTGTTAACCCCCCCATAAGAACCATATTCTGACTTTTATTCGGAGAATATCCAACAACAGTTTCCATTGAATGAATAAGAGATCCAGATCCTAAAAACAATAATGCTTTTGAATAAGCATGAGTAATCAAATGAAATAAAGCAGCTCGATAAGAACCCATACCTAGAGCTAACATCATATAACCCAACTGAGACATTGTAGAATAAGCTAAACTTATCTTAATGTCTTTTTGAGCAAGAGCTAAGGTTCCTCCTAGTAGTACTGTTATTATACCTATAAAAGAAATTCCATACATTATGGAAGGTAGAATTAGGAAAAGAGGCAGCAGTCGAGCAACTAAAAAAATTCCCGCGGCGACCATGGTAGCAGCATGGATGAGAGCTGAAATAGGAGTAGGCCCCTCCATAGCATCAGGTAACCATACATGAAGGGGAAATTGGGCCGATTTAGCAACTGCACCGGCAAATAACAAGAAAGCACATAAAATACAAAATAAAGAATTCACCTCGTTATTATTAATTAAATTTTTAAATATTTCAAACAAATCTCGAAACTCGAAACTGCCTGTTATCCAATAAAAACCTAAAATTCCTAATAATAAGCCAAAATCTCCTACACGATTAGTGACAAACGCTTTTTGACAAGCATTTGCGGCAATAGGGCGTGTGAACCAAAAACCTATTAATAGATATGAGCACATTCCAACTAATTCCCAAAAAATATAAATTTGGATTAAATTCGAACTAGTAACTAATCCCAGCATAGAAGTATTGAAAAAACTCATATACGCAAAAAATCTCAAATATCCTTGATCATGAGACATATAATTATCACTATAAATAAGAACCAGAATTGCAACAGTAGTTATTAACATTGACATAATAGAAGTAAGTGGATCTATTAAGTAGCCAAATTCTAAAGAAAAATCATTATTAATCGTCCAAGACCATAAATATTGATAAATAGAATTATTATTTATTTGTTGAATAGCCAGCTTCATGGAAAAAAGCATAACTATACTTAATAACAAAATACTCGAAAAAGCCCATATACGTCGAAGATTTTTTGTTGCCATCGGAAAAAATAAAAGTCCAGATCCTATTAACAAAGGAACTAGAAGTGGAAGGAAAGGTATAATCCATGCATATTGGTATATATGTTCCATAATATACTAGAATAGAAAATTTTTCTATTTAATTAATTTAAATTATTTTGTTTACCATTCACTGGCTCTTGTCTCTTTTGAAAGAAGTCGGTCAATAAACAGAACTTTTCGAAGCCTATGAAGTAGGAAACTAAAAAAAATTTCCCTTTTATTTCCATTTAAGTTATTTCAAATATATATTTAAAACATCCAAATTCGACTAAAAAAGACTATGAATCAGAAAATCGACTAAATATCTACTAAAGTCAATAATGAAAAAAATAAATTAATTATTAATTAAATTAAAATAATTTATTTATTCTGTAGTTTATTTCGAATTATTACCTGATTTTTTGCAAAATGGTTTAATTGTCTTTCATTCCAACCAAAACTGTAGAAAAAAGTCTTTTTAGTAATTATTTCTTTTTTTCGATATTCTTTTTTAGAATATCTGTTACTTTACTTTTTAGTTTCTATAACATAGAATAAAAAAATGCCTCAAATTATAGATCTTTTAAACAAATTCATTTATTGGGATCATTTCACTTTGCAAAGAAATAAATAAAAGTTTTTCAATTAAGATAGGGGTGCATCAAATTTTGAATGTGATTTATCACGTACATCGAAATTGAATCCACCACATGAAAAATAAACAGGGATATAACTCGAAATTAGTATTCATTATTAAATTTTAATTAATCTTACTCGATTTCATACGAATTTTTTTATGGACATTCTAGGCAGGAGAATTTTTAGTTTCTCCTAATCAAATATTTTCGATTAGTTCTATCGAAATATAGAAAATTTATTTCTAGTTTCTATTTATAGTTATCCTTGTCAATTTTTTATTAAAAAAAAGATATCACCTAGAATCTAAATACATAGATAATTAATAGAAAATACGAATTCATTTGAACAATAGATGTCTTTCACATCCAACTATAACACTGAATAATGAATTTTTTCAATTTTAAATGGCAGTTCCAAAAAAACGTACTTCAATTTACAAAAAGCGTATTCGTAAAAATATTTGGAAAAAAGGGGGGTATTGGGCGGCATTAAGAGCCTTTTCGTTAGCAAAATCTCTTTCTACCGGGAATTCGAAAAGTTTTTTTGTACGAAAAATAAGTAATCAAACCTTGGAATAATCGAAATCGACCTGACTAAAAAAAATGGTATAACAAATTCGAAAAAATTCCATTTTTCGTTTAGAATCAAAAAATCGAAAATAAAGGATTTAGGGAGGTTTGTATTTATAAATTACTATTTTTTTGAACTAGAAAATTTTGTAACTTTTTCTTATGATATGGAGAATAAGAAATCTTATTGACAACACTAACATAGTACTTTATGTTTTTTGTTGAAAAACTATCGATATATAGATTATATATCGAAGATTTCATCAACTTCTTTTTTTATTTTAGTTTATTATTTAAAAGATAAAAGATGGGGATTTTTTTCCCCATCAACCTCATTTTTTTGACAAAAAAATGAAAAGTTTTCTCGACTTATAGAATT